CAAAAGAAGAGAGGACTAACCCTTTAGTTTATATCTTTCATTTCTCCAAACATGTCAATATTAACACTGATGGTACGTAAATGTAACTCATAGTTCAAGCAACTATTCAGAGTTCCCAGAGCTCCTTGTAAAGCTTGTCGGAAAACCCGTAGTCGGACTTGATTAATTGCTCTTTGCTGTTCAAAACGAATAGTTTCGTTTTTGTAATTTTCTAATTGTTCCAAAGTTGTATAAATTGAATTTAATAAATTCAATTTTTCTCGTTCTATTTCCGAATAGCCATTAACTCGAAACCGATCTGCTTCTGTTTCTACTTTCCTTAAACGTGCCCGGGCTTTTTCTAGCTGTTCAATTGCTGCGTCCCGTAATTCTTCTGAATTTCGAATAGTCTTCAAGATTCTCTGTTTTCGATTATCTAATAAATCACTTAATGAAAGTAGATTCTCTTTCTATTCCGTTTAAAACATACATGATCTCTTCCCGAACCAAACATGAATCTTTCGATTCATTTGGCTCTCACACTCAATTACTTATGGGAAATTTCCCTATCTTTTTTTTTTGTAATGAGCCTATCCTCTCTTCTCTATTTGTATTCCAAATATATTGAAAGATATTTCAATTGATTACTAATAAAAGACCCTAATTTTTTTGGAGGACTCTTCTGAACAAAAAAATACTTGCCAGCAAAATTGTTTTTTTTTCGTCAAATCCAAAGAATTATGATTAACTTATCCATAGGTCATCGATTTCGCATTGTATGAAAAAGGTAATGAAATGAAATATCCATTTTTTTTACCCATTTTTTTTTTTACTTTTCGCCGGAAAGAGGATTAAAACGATTTTATCGAAATGAGTGTTATAAATCGAAAAAAAAAATTCCAACGATTTTTTGAAACCATTTTTTTATTAACATAGTTGTAGAAAGAATACTATACCGCGTCTAGATTTTAAACTGCTTTGCTTTAACCATGGTAATGGTCCAAAGTTGTTGGTTGATAGAGAATCAAAGTGAATTTAACAACGAATCACGAAATGCTATGGTTCTCAAATATGTTTGTTATTAATCTATTCAAAACCAAATTGAATTTTTTCAGAAGTAATTCGTGGGATCATACACTTTTTCCTATTTAGAAAGAAATTAGTGCAGTTGGTTGGATCCAACCTATTCTTGAAATAAAACAACTCGCACACACTCCCTTTCCAAAAAAAATCAATACACCGAGCACTATACTTAGATTTATTAGATTTGTTGCTAAAATATTGGTATTAAACCCGAAACTTCCGGCGGATGGCCAATAACCCAAACAAAGGAAAGAATCGGTTATATTTTTCATATGATCCCATCTCCTCTTATAGATAGATAAAATATCTTTCTACGATTCTGTATTTCTATATATTAAGAATTTGAATATATTTATATATATATATATATCTATTTTGAATCTATTTATATATATATATATTATTGATCGATCAATTGGATTGGAAGATTTCCCATCAAAATCATAATAATTAGAATTCGAATTCTAGACTAGTTCTTATGTCAATTGAAAAATCTCTAGTTGTTTTAAACGCTTTCTTAAAATTTTCCGAATGAAAATAGAAAAAAAAAAGGGGGACATTGGACTAAAAAGGGAAGGAATAAGGCAAACGATATATCAATTTATTACCCTTACCTTACCTAAAATAAGTCCTTCCCCTCCGTTCTTGTACTAACGAATAAAGAATTTTAGGAGTGAAATCACAATAATAGAATTCGAAAACCAAGAGCAGCAAATCAAGTGCATGAAAAAAAGAAAATATATATTGTGTTTTTTTAGAATTAAACAAAAGGATTCGCAAATAAAAGTGCTAATGCTACAACCAACCCATAAATTGTTAAAGCTTCCATAAAAGCCAGACTAAGCAATAAAGTACCCCGTATTTTTCCCTCTGCTTCAGGTTGTCGCGCAATCCCTTCTACTGCTTGCCCTGCAGCAGTGCCTTGACCAACCCCAGGTCCAATAGAAGCAAGTCCTACAGCCAATCCAGCAGCAATAACAGAAGCGGCAGAAATCAGTGGATTCATGATAAGTTCCTCTCATCCCAAATAAAAAAGGAAATAGTTAATGATATAATCAACCAACCAATTCAATTATGACTTAAATTTTCAATTAATAAAATTAATAAAATGAAAGTAATTTAGAGTTCAAAAAAAAAGTTGAAATATAAAAAATATTTATTGAATTAAAAAATATTTATTGAATTATCTGAACTCCTTCTATATTTTTTTATTCACGTAGTTCTTTTGTAGTTTTTGTGAATCCGTACAACTTTTGTTATTATCTTACCTTAAAATTTGGAATTATTCTCATTTTTAAAAATTCTTCGTTCTTTTTTTGTCGTTAGTCAGTTATCAATATTCAATTCAGAATTCCAGATAAAATGGAAGGGTTTCGTTTTTTGAATTCCTATCAAATTTCGATTTCCAGTAATAGGACAAATTTCGAGAACTATATCTATAGTTAGTTCATATATAACTAGTTATATATCTAATACCACATATACATGGATTTCATCCATAGCGTAAACCAAGTGTTCATGTCTTAGATTCAATTGGATTCGATAATCATTCTTTGAAACTGACAAAAAAAAAGAACAAGTTGTCGTATAACTATTATATAATATACACCTAGTTATATACACTTAGTTCGACTTCCTTCACTACTACTATTTTTTTTTTATTGGGCTTTTTGAAAGCCCTTTCTTCTTTATGGGATAATCAATCTCAATAAATTGATTAAGCCGCATTTTTGCATAGAAATATTTTAATTTGAGTGATCTCAAGAGATATTTTATTTCCATTTCAATTTTTTTTTATTGTTGAATATAAATGAAACAGAAATCCATTTCGAGTTTTTTCTAATATCTTCTTTAATGACACGTTGTAAACGTAAATAGCATATTTAAAGTTAAAGTTCAGAATATTTACAATATAAATCAGAATATTTACAATATAAAATAGAATACAATATAAAAGACAAATATCCATTATACATATATTTATATCCATTATATATATATTTATGAATTGTATATTTATATACATGGAATATATATATTTTGATTATATCAATATATAAATTGAATGAGCAAAACGAAATACAACACAAAAACCATACAAAAAATAATATGGGGGGAAATAGAAATCGGTCAAACAAAGAGTGTTTTGATTTTTAAAAATTCCCCGGTAATCTTTTCGATTTTAGTATCACCTACTTAATTGATTGCATTTGACCCTTGAATAATAGTTCTATATTAAGAATTCTATGAATAGAATACTAATTCTAATTAATAATAAGAATATATAGATATTATAATATCAAGAGAAGAATCATAGACCTTATTAATTCATAGCATTTTTAACTTTGTTAATATTAATTGCAATATTGATTGCATTTCTATATATTATAATACCAGTAATATATATATTAGATAATACTGGTATTATAATATATAATAATCAAAATCGAATATTAATAATAAAAAAAAAAGATTTCAAAACTTTTTTTTCTCTCTGTTCTCTAAGTATATTATCTTGAGTCGTACATACAATTTCGCGAGCTAAACTAAGAAAAAAGACTATTTTCTTTGTCAATTTGTTAATGATGGCCTTCCATGGATTCACCTATATAAGCTGCAGCTAAAGTAGCAAAAATAAGGGCTTGAATACCGCTTGTAAATAAGCCAAGAAACATGACAGGTATAGGAACTACTAAGGGCACTAAAGAAACAAGAACAACAACTACTAATTCATCAGCTAATATATTTCCGAAAAGTCGAAAACTTAATGATAAGGGTTTAGTGAAATCTTCCAAGATGTTAATTGGTAGAAGGATTGGAGTTGGTTGGATGTATTTAGCAAAATAAGCTAATCCTTTTTTTGAAAGACCCGCATAGAAATATGCTACTGATGTAAGTAAAGCTAATGCAACAGTAGTATTTATATCATTTGTGGGTGCAGCTAACTCGCCATGAGGTAACTGTATTAATTTCCAAGGTAAAAGAGCCCCCGACCAATTCGAAACAAAAATAAATAGGAACATCGTTCCAATAAAGGGAACCCACGGACCATATTCTTCCCCAATTTGGGTTTTGCTTACATCTCGAATGAATTCAAGAACATATTCAAAGAAATTTTGACCGAAAGTGGGAATGGTTTGTGGATTTCTTACAACTAGAATGGCTGAAACTAATAAAATAGCAATTACAACCCAAGAAGTAATAAGTACTTGGGCATGCACTTGGAACCCCCCTAATTGCCAATAGAGATGTTGACCTACTTCTACAGAAGATATATCATATAATCGTTTGAATGTATTGATGTAACATAATAGAATATTCATATTGCCCTTCCCTCGAAAAGAAATAGAACTTGAAAAGGAATTATTTTGATTAAACCATCTCTTGTTTTTTGAATTGTCCGCTTCAATCTTATATTGTGAATACTGACTAATCACACAATATTTCTAGTTTTTTTTCTTTTTTGCGCAATTTCTATTAAGTAAGAGTATTGTAACCAATTGTAAAAATCTATGAAGTTCCCAACTAAATAATTAATTTTATTCTAAATTATTATTAATTACGAATTTTGTTTCTAGCTAGAACGACCCTCACAAATTGCAAATACTAATTTGTTAAGAATTAATCGTATTGAAGCTATAGCATCATCATTAGCTGGAATCGAAATATCCGCGAGATCTGGGTCGCAATTTGTATCGATTAAACAAATCGTTGGAATTCCCAAAGTGATACATTCTCTAAGAGCGGTAAATTCCTCTTGTTGATCAACGATTATCACAATATCGGGTAATCCCGTCATATATTTAATGCCGCCCAGATAGGTTTCTAAGTGAGATAATTGTCTTTTCAACATAGCGGTATCCTTTTTTGGAAGACTTTTTATTCTGCCCGTTTTTTGTTCCGTTCTCAAGTCCCTGAACTTCTGAAGTCTTGTTTCTGTAGTATACCAATTGGTTAACATGCCGCTGAGCCACTTTTTATTAACAAAATGACATCGAGCTCTTGTTGCAGCTCGTGCTATTGAATCAGCTGCTTTATTTTTTGTGCCAACAATTAAGAATTGTTTCCCCTTACTTGCTGCATCAAAGGCTAAATCACAAGCTTCTGATAAAAAACGAGCGGTTCTAGTAAGATTTATAATATGAATACCTTTACGTTTTGTGGATATATAAGGGACCATTCTCGGATTCCATTTCCTAGTACCATGACCAAAATGAACTCCTGCTTCCATCATCTCTTCTAAAGTTATGTTCCAATATCTTTTTGTCATTGATCCCCACAAAAAAGAGACAGTGTGTCCTGAAAAAGAAATAATATTTTGTTCCGACGGAACCTTTTCTTCTATCGAAGACTGGCCGTTTATACATAGTCAGGCCATTCATTTTTTTCTACCGTTTTCTTTATTCTCTTAAAAAGTTGAATCAACCAACCTCTATTCTATATAATATAATAGGAATCATAAAATCCTATAAAATAATTGCTGTGACGTATCAAATAAATTCTAAAAAATGAAGAAAAAAAATCTCTTTTGTTTCTTCCTCAAATAAATTCGTTTTTTTTATTTTTCGGAGCAATCTTGGTATGTTGTCGTAGATTTGATTTGGTATGTTGTCGTAGATTTGATGAAGCATGTATCACTTTTTTCAATCCGGTACCAACGGGTATCATTCCTCCCAAAACAATGTTTTCTTTTAGACCTTTCAACCAATCGATACGACCTCGAAGAGCAGCTTTTGCTAAAACTCTAGCAGTTTCTTGAAAACTCGCTTCAGATATGAAACTTTGGGTATTTAGAGATGTTTTTGTTATTCCAAATAATATCGCTCGATAACAAATTACTTCTTCCAAGGCACGCCCCGCTCGTTCAGCTCGTAACAATCCAATTAACTCGCTGGGTAAAAAAACATTGGACATTCCATCTTCTGAAACCAATACTTTTGATGTTATTTGACGTACAATAATTTCTATATGTCTATTATGTATGTGCACTCCTTGGGATCGATAAACTTTTTGGATTTTATTAACCAAAGAAATTCGACTTTGGACGATAGTTAGCTCAGCACCAATAAAAACTCCCCAGGTAATGCCGAGAATTTTTGTTATATGCTCGTTCCAAGCGTCAACTCTCTTTCCAAGGTTCATTGATATTGAATCAATCGAACGGACTTCTAATACCTGTTCCACTTTTGGAAGACCTTGTGTTATATCACCAGATCTCGATTTTTCATAAAAAAATGTAACTAAAATATCTCCTTCAAAAAGGATTTCTCCATAATGGCCGTGAACTGTTGCTCCCGGAGTTGCCAAATAGGTATTAGCCGATCTTATTAATAAGGAATCCTTTTGAACATTCAAAACTTGCCCAGATTTTAGATATAGTCTACTTTTCAGTTGAGATAAACATACATTTTCACAAATAAATTGCCCAAGGCTAATTATTGTAAACGATTTTTCATAATAATTATGAATAGAATTATAGTGAAGAAAATTCCAATTCAAAGGGAATGGATTGAAAATAATGTTGTTGTATGGATTGGGCTTATAAATTCGCCCGTTTTCGTCTGTTAAATAATAATTTATTATTTGACAAGTTAAAGAAAACTTGTCAAGTTGAAAATTCTTATTCATTTTTTCGCTTAATAACTCATTATGAGATCTCGATGAATAAGAATTTTCAACTTGAAGTGCTATTCCTAAAGGTCCTAATGAATTCTTAATTGGAATTAAAGGATTTTTTTTTCTTTTTTTAACTAGCTTTTTTAAACCATTGTGATTTTTTACATTGCTGAATGGTTTTATTTGAAAACAATCAGATGATGACAAAAATATCAAAGATCGGCATTCTGTATTTCTGTTCAACAATACACGAATAGTTCCATGATTTTGAATATTTGATTGTTGAATTTTTGCCTCAGAAAAAATAGAAAAGAATGGATTGATATTTATTCGATCTGACTCATTATCCGAGATCCATTCAGAACCGGACGGGTCTTTCCTTTTTCTTATATACGAAATATGGGATTTTCCTAAGTCAATTCTTAAGAAATCTCCAATCAAACTGTTTGTATTTACTTCAAGAAAAAAAGGACAGGATTCTTCGATAAAAGAACTGTTTTTGTCTTGATCCCAATTCAATATTAAACAAGTTCGAACTAATTGAATGCTTGTGTCAGAAATTCTACGGATTGATTTTTCATTTCCATAAAGAATAGAATTGAGAACTTGAAGTTTCAAATTATCTCTTTCCTGGAACAGATCGTGGGGAAAAAGTTTCAATAAATTGATACCGTTCGTTATTTCATATAGAATTACAGGTCGAACCAAAATAAAAATTTTTTTTTTTATAGTTGTGATCCATTGGACATAGATCCAATTTTTTTTTTTCGATTCTTTCGAATCTTTTTTTTTTAAATTGTCGGGTCGTATCAAAATGCCACTGTGAATGCCACTGTGTCGGAATATCTTATCCATCTCTCGGGGAAAATAGATATTTCCAGAAAATATTTGGAATTCGATTTTTTTTTTTTTTTTCTCCACTCGCACCAATCCGCCTATTCGACTTCTGACATTCAAACTTATTTGTGTATCGACCCCAATGATACTATTGTTCCGTACCATTATGGGATAAGATTCGGGTAAAATATGCACTTCTTCTGGAATGAAAAAAAGTCGATCGATTTTGATTTGGTATTTTGATTGAATTTCTTTGATTCCTTGATATTCAATTAAATCTTCTTTTTTAAAAAGTTCTGGAATTCCAATAGTCCCATATTTTGCAATTCCAGAACTTTTTATTCGGTATTGTGTATCGTCAAAATAAGCAAGAATACTATTTTGACGAAAAATACCATTCATGGGTATTTCAATCGATATATTTGAAGAGGAGATTAATTGTTTGTCTAGCTCTTGAATTGATTCGAATAGAATTGGAAAGATAAATCGATTTCTTCGCCTCTTTGCCAATAAATCCAAAGTCTTGGGGGAAATAGTAGGATGTATAAAATCACAATGAGACATACTTTCTTTTTTAACATAAGTGTTAGAATTCGATCGTTCTCCAAGAGAACGATAATGAGTGTTCATTTGATCTTGGTCCTTGAAGAGTGAAAAAAAGAGTGCACTCCACCTGTAGGACTTTCCTGATAATATCCATAAATGGCTTGTCTTTGGTAAGATATGTATATTACTGAATTGAAATTCTGATAAATGATATACATCAGTACTCCAATGCATTTCTCCCTGTGAATCAGAATAAATATGTTTTCGAACTTTCTCCTTCAAATTCAAAGTACATCTCCCCCCTCGAATCTCGGCAATCACTTGTTCTGATTCTACATATTGATCATTTTGAACTAATAAAAAACTTTTTGGCGGAATAATAACGTTATGTAGATTATCATAACTTTCAATAGTTACATACAAGTCTATATAAGATATAAAAGCAGGATGCCCATGACGTGTACGTGTAGGGTGAACAAAATTATCATTAAATCGAATTTTTCCATTAGATGGGGCTCGAACATGTTCTGCAGTACCCCCTGTGAATACTCCACCTGTATGAAAAGTTCTTAATGTTAGTTGAGTACCCGGTTCTCCAATAGATTGGCCCGCAATAATACCTACAGCTTCTCCCAATTCCACAAGGTTGCCATGAGTTGGACTACGACCATAACATAGTCGACAGATCCAAGATGTATTCCTACAAGTAAAAGGGGTTCGAATACATATTGATTTTTTTTGAAAATTTATGAATCGATTGATAAGTCGAATTCCAATATCTTGATTTCGAATCGCAATACATCGTGAACCTATATATATATCGTCGGCTAATACACGACCAATTAATGTTTGTATCAAAATCCTTTCTGGCATCATTCTATTTCGGGTATTTACAGAAATTCCTTGAATGGTACCACAATCCACTCGTCTTACAACAATGTGCTGAACCACTTCAACAAGTCTGCGAGTAAGATATCCAGCATCTGATGTTCGTACAGCAGTGTCTACAACACCCTTACGGGCTCCATAACAAGAAATAATATATTCTGTTAAAGATAGTCCTTCGCGTAAATTGCTTTGAATGGGTAAATCAATCATTTGTCCTTGGGGATCTGACATTAATCCTCTCATACCCACTAATTGGTGTACTTGAGAAGAATTTCCTCTAGCCCCTGAAAATGACATTATATGGACTGGATTAAAAGGGTCGGTCATCCTAAAATTAGGATTCATTTCTTGTCGCAAATATTCACTTGTGGCATACCAGATCTCAATGGATTGGCGTAATTTTTCTACTGCATGCACATTCCCATAATGATGATGTTTTTCCAAAATAAAACTTTGTTGTTCAGCATCTTGTACTAACCACCCCTTAGAAGGTATGGTTAAAAGATCTTCGATTCCTAAGGAGATAGATGTAGCAGTAGCTTGACGGAACCCCAAAGTCTTTATTTGATCCAGGATGTGTGAGGTATATGCCATTCCGAAGTGACCTATTAATCTACTAATTAGTCGTTTAATGGCAGTTCCACCTATCACTTTATTGTGAAAGACCAGATGGGCCCGTTCTGCCATAAATACCTCCATATTCTACTCAGTGTAGATTAAGTTCAACGATGGGTTTGAGTCAATGATTTGAAAACTGCCTTTTCTTATATTGATTATTGATTTAACGTACAAATTTTAAGACCATCATTCTGCCTAATCCTAGTTGAGACCTGAATAAAAATCCATATCAGAAATTTACTTCAACTTAGATACCTTATAAATAAGCTCGACAAAAGCCTTGTATAGCTTCTTCAATCTCTCGATAAAAAGAAATATGACCGACGGTGGTTCGAATGTATATACAAAGAATCTCTTTTTTTATACTTTTGACTACTATATAATGACTATAAATTTCATGATAGATACCTAAAGGTTCATAATGAAGTTCGATAGGAACTTCTCTTGACGAAATAACGCGTTGATTTAGTCGCCACCGAAGCCACAAAGGGCTATCAAAATTGATTCTTTTCTGTCGATAAGCTCCAATTGCATCATAGGAATTACAAAAAAACGGTTCTTTAATTTTCGTATACTTATTATTATCGTCAATTCCTTCATTTTTTGAAATTCTTCGATTACGGGAACTATACCTATTTATACTAATACCTCTACGGTTCCCACTTGTTAATATGTAAAGTCCAATAAGCATATCTTGAGTTGGTACAGAAATAGGATCCCCCAGCGACGGAGATAGGAGGTTCATATGAGAAAACATAAGTAAACGAGCTTCTGTTTGAGCTTCCAAAGATAAAGGGACATGAACAGCCATTTGGTCTCCATCAAAGTCTGCATTGAATCCTTTACAAACTAATGGATGTAAACAAATGGCACGCCCTTCTACTAAAATGGGTTGGAATGCCTGTATGCCTAATCTATGCAGAGTAGGCGCTCTATTGAGCAAAACGGGATGCCCCTGCATAACTTCGTAAAGTATTTCCCATACAATCGGTTCTTTTTCGCGAATTTGACTCTTAGCAATTCCCATGTTCGAAGCAAAATGTTTTCGAATTAGACCACGAATTACAAATGTCTGGAAAAGTTCTATTGCTATTTCGCGAGGTAATCCACATCGATGTAATGAAAGTGATGGGCCTACTACAATAACAGAACGTCCCGAATAATCAACTCGTTTGCCAAGGAGAGTCTCACGAAATCTCCCTTCTTTTCCCTCAATTATATCTGAAAATGATTTGTAAACCTTATTATGACCATCTCTCATTGGTTGTCCGCGGATTCCATTATCAAGAAGGGTATCCACGGATTCTTGTACCAATTTCTCTTGACACATTACTAATTCGCCTGGTGTAGATTTACTTGTTATTAATAGATCAATAAGAGTATTGTTCCGATAGATAACTCTTCTATAGAGTTCATTAATATCCGAACTCATTAGTTTTCCTCCATCTATTTGAATAATGGGTCTCAATTCAGGAGGAAGAACCGGTAAGAGACATAAAACCATCCATTCTGGATCTATATTTGTTCGGATAAAATGCTTAACTAATTCCATGCGTCGAACCAAAAAATTTTTCCTTCTTCCTACTTTTCGATCCTCCCATTCATTTTCAGTGACAGTGGACCCCTCCTCGACTAATTCTTTCCATTCGACTAACGAAGAATTGAAAAGAATTCTCAAATCCAGATCGGCCAGTTGTTCTCGAATAGCACCAGCTCCACTAGAAATTTCTCGATTTCGAAATGTATCGAAACCTGGGGTAGTAAAAAAAAGTGGAATGCTGTATTTCCAGGATTGGATTTCATATTCGAATGAACCTCGTAATCGTAAGAAAGTAGGTTTTTTAAGGACGGGTCTAGCAAACGAAAAATTTGGATAGGATCAAATAGTATCTCCCCCTTTTTCAATCGGACATGAAAGTTTCCTTTCATCCGGCTCAAGCAGTTAAAAGAAAGGGATTTCTGCTTTCAAATTCTATAAGATTCTATAAGACATATAAAATAGATAATCTCAGAATAATAAAAAAAACAACAACAATTTACTCTTGACTCAAGTTTTCAATAAAGACCAAAGAACTTTTCACTGTTGATGCATTTCGTTTCTGCCTAAATTGAGAAAAGAAATCAAAAATTCTTGAGTAGTCTACCCCCCTTCGAATGAGGAATCCCTAAAATTCTTTATTTAATTAAAGGGAGTATCCCGGACTTCAGAAGATATTTCCTTGTCTATTTTATATATCATTCCATTCGATCTTTTAGGTCCAGACTTTACCTCGACGATTATGCTAAGATCTTCTTAAGCCTATATGCGATAGATAGACTTCCGCAACCATTATATATATATAGAATTTCTAAATTCTTTAGAATATATATATTATTTCTATATATATTATTTGCTTTTGCTTATTTCCACACAATTTCCGTTTTTTCTAAAAGAAATAGAATAATCAATTCTACAAGAAGTCTTTTTTTTTTTACGAGGTGTACACTTTTATTTCTTTGTTACTGAATCGACCATAGACCAATTCCCCTTTTTTATTGGGGAATATTCAATATACCCAAAATTCTGAGCTTCATGTTCCTCACTCCCAGAGACATGTCAGATCCGGGACATCCCAATTCAATTGAATGGAATGACAGTTTATCATTTTTTATCTGTATAATAAAAATTTTGATCAAATCACACATCGCAATAAACTAGACCTTCTAATTCTTTAAGAGGTTTATCTAAAAGATTCGCGATATAACTAGGAAGACGTTTCAAATACCACACATGGGTTACTGGGCATGCCAGTTTTATATAACCCATTTGATACCTACGTATCCGAGAATCCACAAATTCTACCCCGCATTGTTCGCAAAATTTTTTGTTGTCTTTTTTTTTATCTCCTATCACTCTATAATTTCCGCAAGCACAAATTCCACTTTTTACAGGCCCAAAAATTCTTTCACAAAATAATCCATCTTTTTCAGGCTTATTGGTTTTGTAATGAAATGTATAGGGTTTTGTTACCTCGCCAACTATATCTCCATTAGGTAGAATTTTTTTTGCCCAAGCTATTATTTGTTGAGGAGAAACTGATCCAATTCGGAGTTGTTGATGTTTATATTGATCAATCATAGAATAAAAATTATGATTCCGCCCAATTAAGCTTCCTTCCTATGAATCCGGAAGTTCTTCTGAGATACAAGGAAATAATTCAGTTCCATAGCCAAAGATCGTAGTTCTCGAACGAGCAATCGAAAAGATTCTGGAGCGTCCACAGGTTTCGGTATTGTTCCTCCGATGATCGTAGTCGCGAGTACTGCTTGGCGAGCTTTAATATGATCCGATTTATAAGTAAGCATCTCTTGCAAAATATGAGCAACACCAAATCCTTCGAGGGCCCAAACCTCCATCTCACCTACACGTTGTCCTCCTTGCTTGGCTCTTCCTCGAAGGGGTTGCTGCGTAACAAGTGCATAATGCCCACTGGAACGTCCATGTATTTTATCATCAACTTGATGAATTAATTTCAAGATATAAGGCTTGCCTATTATAACAGGCTGTTCAAAAGGATTCCCTGTTCTTCCATCAAATATAATGCTTTTGCCCGGATACTCGGGTTCAAATATCCACGGATTGGATGTTTGTTTACTGGCCTCATATAATTCAGAAAATACTAGTTTTCTTGAAGCCTCTTGCTCATATCTCTCATCAAAAGGTGCTATTCGATAATGTCTATCTAGCATATCCCCCGCTAATCCGAGTGAGCATTCAAATATCTGTCCTACATTCATTCGTGACGGCACCCCTAATGGATTGAAGACCATATCAACAGGTCTTCCATCTTGCAAATAAGGCATATCCTGTCTAGACAAAATTTTGGAAATGATACCCTTATTTCCATGTCTACCGGCCACTTTATCACCTACTTTGATTTCACGTTTCTGTAATATAGAAATACGAATAGTTTCCAATTTCGAATTAGAACCCTTCTTTTTTTGGATCCATCTCACATCAATAACTCGACCCCTACCGCCTATAGGTAGTTTTAGACAAGTTTCCTTTGAAGAGGATACCTGAATTCCAAGTATCGCTCGTAATAATCTATCTTCCGGGGCATACGAGGATTCTTGCACTATTTGAGGCGTTAGTTTACCCACTAAAATATCGCCCGTCTCTACCCAAGATCCCAGGATCACAATTCCATTTTTGTCTAAATTTCGGAGTAAATAGGCTTCCAGGTGTGGAATTTCCTTAGTGATTTTTTCAGAACCATGGCTTGTTGCATGAGTCTGAATTTCATATTTCCGGATGTGAAAAGAAGTATAAATATCCTCATAGACCAGACGCTCACTAATGAGTACAGCATCCTCAGAATTGTAACCTTCCCATGGCATATAAACTACTAATATGTTTTTTCCCAAAGCGAGTTCGCCACAAATTGTAGCAGCACCGTCCGCTAAAATTTGTCCCCTTTTAATACATTTACCGCGCTGAACCTGCGGTTTTTCATGCATCCAAGTATTTTTGTTGGAACCTTGATATATAACCAATGGGATGCTTAGAGTATCTCCATTTCCCAATAGAATGATCTTGTCAGTATCGGTAGAAATGATCTTTCCCCCGTGCTCGGCTACAGCGGAAGCCCCTGAATCTAAGGCCACTTGGCGTTCCAATCCAGTTCCCACAATGCATTTTTCGGAACGAGAAAGCGGAACTGCTTGACGTTGCATATTCGAACTCATTAAAGCTCGATTCGCATCATTATGTTCGATAAACGGAATGAGGGAAGCTCCAATAGAAAAATATTGAAATGGGAAAATACTTCGAAGATGAACCTGTTCCCATGCAATATTCAGAAATTCTTGACGGTATCGCGCTGGAACAATCTGTTCCTCCTGAATACCTCCATTCAGTGCCAAAGAATTTCCAGTAGTTACCATATAGTATTCATCTCTACTTGATGATAAAAAAAACATCCGTATTCTTTTTGATCTCTGAGAAATATCATAAAATGGACTTTCTATGGACCCCCAATGACCAATCTTCGCATGAATTGATAGGGATCCAATAAGTCCAACATTGATTCCTTCAGACGTGTCAATTGGACAAATGCGTCCATAGTGACTGGGATGGATATCTCGTATACGAAAACTAGCAGTTCGCCCCGTCAATCCCCCGGGGCCCAAATAACTCAATTTTCTCCCATGAACTATTTGGGTCAATGGATTGGTTCGATCCAGAACTTGAGATAATGGATGTAATCCAAAAAAAGAATCATAAGTAGTTGTTAGTGGAGTTGCAGTCACCAAATTCTGAGGAGTCGGTATAAATTTTAGTCTAATTGCTCCACATATAGTTCCTCTAACCATATTTTCTAAACGAACTAGAGCCAATCCAAATTGATCTTGTAAGAGATCTGCTACTGAACGAATACGTTTATTTTTCAAATGATTCATATCATCAAGTGTACCCATTCCAAATTTCATTTCAATCAAATGATCCGCTGCTGACAATATATCTCGTGGTAACAAAAAAGTATTGTTCTGAGGTATATCAAGATTAAGCCTTTGGTTCATATTTCGTCGACCAATCCTCCCTAATTCACATCTTTGTTGAAAAAATTTTTTTTGTAATTCCTTGCACAAAGATTCAGAGAATACTGGATCTCCGCCTACACAAGCAAATTGTTGATAAAACTCCAAAATGGCATTCTCTTTTGACCCAATTTTTTTTTTCTCCTTATCATTCAGGAAAGACAATAAAATTTCAGGATAGCAAACATTCTCTAGAATTTCGCTTAAATTCGAACCCATAGCTGATAATAGAACTAGAATTGATATCTTCTGTTTCCTACTCACACGAGCCCATATCCTTGCTTTTCTATCAATCTCTAATTCGAATCTTCCTCCCCAATCCGATATTATCGTGCCAGTATAGACCAAAATTCCGTTAAGGTCCAATTCTGACCGGTAATAGATACCGGGGCTTTGCAATATTTGATTGATTACAATTCTATATATTCCATTTACTAGAGAAGTTCCCAGGGAGTTCATTAGAGGAATGTTTCCAATATAAATTGTTTGTTCTTGGATATCCTTACTGCTTTTCCAAATTAATCCTGCAGATACATATAATTCAGAGGAGTATGTAAGTGATTCATATACAGCATCTTTTTCTTTTAGAAAGGGTTCCACCAATTCGTAAGTTTCCGCAAATAATTTAAATTCGATTTCTTGATCCGGATCTTCAATCTTTGGAAACTTGTAAAGTTCTTCTCTTAAGCCCTGATCAATGAACCTACAAAACCCTTCAAATTGTATCTGATTCAATCCCGGTATTGTCGGCATTCCCTCATTTTCACCCCCAATCATTTTCAATTTCCCTTTTTTTATTTTATAGAAAATATCCCATGATTTGCTGTCTCATTCTTCATTGAATTCCATGAATTGAATTACATGAATAGATTTAGCAATAATGGAATTACCTTTTTTTTACTGAATCACATGAAATTTTTTTCCCTAACTGTTTATATGAAATAGCTGTTATGAAAAGAGTAAAAAAATCGAAATTTATACTCAAATTGGAATTTGCAACAAAACAAACAGATAGAATCTAAAGAAAGGATTTGAAAAAAAAAAGGATTCAATTTCTAACATTATTTATTATGTTATGATATTACATATTTCAATTTGATTGCATACCAGAAAAAAATTCGTGATTTGCTCTGCTCGATAAAGACCTAAAAAATAAGAAACAATATAGAATTGTTTTTTTTCGTACTTAACCCCTTTTCAATTCAAAATTGTTTCAAAATGGAAGCATGAGAATTTCAACTAAATTCTTTATAGTATACCTATTCTATACGTATGGAATACGGATATAAAATACTCGGGATTAGATATTATCGGTGTAACAATTAGAATTGTTATTCTAGGGTTTACATATATTGACAATTGCTGTTATAATTGAAATGGAGAAGGTTTTTATTTTTCAATAAAAAAAAAAAGAGCAAAATAAAGGAATTTTGTATCAAATTGTATTCTCTTCTCTTATAAAGTCTTATCTTATAAAGATCAAACCATAGTTTCAATAAACATTCAAGAATAAAATTGATAGTTAACGGTTCCGTTTTGTCCTTCCATTTTCGCGTTTGTTGCTTAACGTCCACGTTTTTTTTTTAATACAAAAAAGGGGGGGATTTGAATATATTTTTTCATTTCCATTCTTTTTTGTTTTGGCGACATGGCCGAGCGGTAAGGCGGGGGACTGCAAATCCTTTTTCCCCAGTTCAAATCCGGGTGTCGCCTGATCGATAAGAGAATTTACAAAATTGATTCCGTTTTTTGTTGGTAGAAAACTTGCATTGCATGTAGGGTTTGCTCTCTAAAATGCTGTAACGCTTTCCGTCGCGAATTCAAGGAAAGATTCTAGTAGTGAAAAAGAATCGATCAATCTTGAGATGATAGTACTTTCAACCCATTACTACAGTAGGGTCGGTCTAGTCTACTGGCCGGGTCTTGAATTAGATTGGATAAGTATAGGTATAGGTCGGACGGAGACTCGAATTCTATTTTTTTGGTGGAGAAGAGGTAGAAGAAACCTTGCATACAGACTCATGGGAGTATATGAACGTTCTGGCAGTTATTCAAAATTAGTTAGATTGAATACCTAATTAGCTTTCTTTTTTATAGTTTTTATTAAATAGTTTTTTTATTTATACTAAATCAAATTCATTTTGGGTAATCTCTAGTCAAAGAAAGAGTTTTCTATTTATAAGCTTTCTTCTTATTTTTTTAGAGACTGAATAGAGATAGTAAGGATTAGATCAAATAGAAATAAGAGTATGCAAAGTAATCTGTTTTGATTCTATATATATAGATTATATCTATATATATATTTCTATATATTAATAGAAATGAGGAGAAACAAAAAAACATAGGTGTTTGTATTGTTACTTGTTAGTAACAAAAATTGACTTAATACTTCTAAGGAAGGTTCAAAATTTTTTTGATCCGTAATGTTTTCCGATTCTACTAAAAATCAGATAAGAACTAGAACTTGTTAGACGTTCTAATTCGATTTGTTGGATTTTTTCATTATATTAGCCCAGAATCCCTTTTTGACTCTGTACCAGTGACTCCACTAGTATACTAGTTTCTAGTAATAGTATTATTAGTGATTAATACAATACAAAAAACAAGAAGAATTTGTGAACAATACTGAAATAATTCCTTCATATTGATATTGTTGATATAGATAGGAGACAAAATTGACATGGATATAGTAAGTCTTGCTTGGGCTGCTTTAATGGTAGTTTTTACATTTTCCCTTTCTCTCGTAGTATGGGGAAGAAGTGGACTTTAAGAGTACAATTTGATTAGTTAAAGGATCAAACTGTATCAATTGTTTTATAGCTGAGTTCTTATATATATATAGAAGTATAAAATTATATATATAGAAGTATAAAATTTCATTTTTACTAATTAATTGAATAATTGAATTCAATTCGATCTTCATTATCGGATTATCAGATGGATTCGAGTGGTGTAATGTATTCTATGCATAATATAGAAATAGAAAATACTCTTTCAATCAAACAACAAATATTTGAATTATTCTCATCTTTGTGTCCAAAGGATAAAAAAGTAGGAAATTGATTTCTTTTGCAACCCAATTCTCCCTAAATATCTATTGAAACTGGCTCTTACTAAAGTTATATATGCAAAAAGAGAAACCAAGGAAAAGGAACCCTCTTTCGAATCTAACACCATTTTCTTTTTTTTTTTCGAAATTGGATTTATCCTTTCTTTATTGAAATAAAACTTGATTTGCAATCATGGTAAAAATATTTTAAACAGGTTGGGTTTTACCACCAATATTTTTGAAATACAGAAAAAACTTTTCCGGGAAACCCTGGATGATCTGTTAACTATTTAATAACAACGATTTAATCAATTACTTCTCGGAAATACTAAACAAAAAGATTATTTATACCGGGATTGATATTCAAAAATAATAGTAATACTTTGAATTCGAATCCGGAGAATATTTTTTGGATTTTTAGACTTATTACAGATGGATTCGAACCTATCCAAATGAAATATATGAAAAACAAAGAATAAATTTAGAATACTAGACTATTTTTTTTTTATGAAGTAAAAAAACTTTTTACACTAAAATAATAGATGGATAATATGGTAGAAAGAAAATTGATTTCTTTCTACCATATTATCAGGATTTGATAGAATTCTGTTGATTCAAGTCCGATTATTTCATTTTAACAACCTTAAGACAAAAAAAGGACTCTTGTTTTTTTTTTTCATTGCATTGATATCAATCAAGAAGTCATGTTTAAGTGATTAGTCACTTTGACTTACTGTTTTTACGTAAATTATAAGTAAAAAGGCAGTAGGAACTAGAATGAACAGTGCAGTAGCAATAAATGCGAGAATGTTTACTTCCATAATCTCTATGCTTTATTTTTCTTTTATTTCCAATAACTAACTTGGGATTAAATCCCATAAAGATGATAAATCTTTCAAATTCAATGGTATAATCAAATGGGATCAATATCATGAATAACAATATCTGAGCTATCAAATCGATTCATTGTCGAGAATTCAATAGTATAACATAGGAAGATCTTTTATCCATACCAAATTACAAAAATGTTGTTTCCGATGTAATCAAAAATTCCGTTTCTTTTTTTTTTTAGTTAAAGTAAAAAAAAGGTTATGACAAAGACAGACAAAAAGTGGGGTCTCTGTTAGGAATGATATTTTTTTTTATTGCCTTTCACACACACGAAATAATTTGATATCTTTTTTTTTGAATTTGTCTTATCCATCGGGACTGACGGGGCTCGAACCCGCAGCTTCCGCCTTGACAGGGCGGTGCTCTGACCAATTGAACTACAGTCCCATAGAAAAGGGCGTACAGCATAGATATTCTTATGATTTCATTCAAACCCCTTCTTTTTTTTTCTATTTTAGATTACAATTTTTTGCTGTAACTGAAAGAGACGGGACTTATATATATAATTGATATATATATATCAATACGCACGCACTTTATTTAGGAAGATCGACACTAAGATAAGAGTATCCCTTCGTGATTCCCCAATCAATTGAAAAATGAATCAATAAAAAAAAAAGACTCTTTTTGATTTACTTTAATCCTTTTCTTAAGATTTGGATCTTACAGATCCTGATATGAAGGAGCAGGATTCCAACATATATAGATATTGAAATATATAGATGTTTCATTTATATATATATAATTTAATAATATAAAATTTGATTTATCCATTTCCATATAGAATATAAGAATTTCATTCTGTAATATGGTACATAAAAAAGTGTTAGTGATTTCTCATATTTTTTTTCTTCTGTATCCGAATCCGAGAACATCGGCAATTTCCGAAGAACAACAAATGGGTTATATCATTTCATGGTGTATCGGGAAATTATTGGGCCGAGCTGGATTTGAACCAGCGTAGACATATTGCCAACGAATTTACAGTCCGTCCCCATTAACCGCTCGGGCATCGACCCCGGAAGAATCAATTTGAGTCTTTTTTTATAATCCATGATCAACTTCCTTTCGTAGTACCCTACCCCCAGGGGAAGTTGAATCCCCGTTGCCTCCTTGAAAGAGAGATGTCCTGGACCACTAGACGATGGGGGCCAACTTTCTCAACCGCTATTATACTATGTATATAGTATACATAGTTTTAAAAAATTGTCAATAAACTGGAATGCTATGTATTATGTATATGGTATACAGAGTTTTTTTTATTGTCAATAGATTGGAAGGCTATGATTCCATCAGAAGGATCTTTCCGTTTTTTAAGAATTCTATACCGTAGAATTTTTTGGTTCATCTTTACGATTTCGAACGATTTCGAAATTGTTCATTCCAATCCAGAATTAAAAAAAAGGATAAGATAAGTATTGCGAAAGGATCATTTAAAAGAAAAATTGGTTTACTGTAAAAAGGTGGGAGTAAAAATATCATTTCTTTAACTTTTATTCATTATTGAAATTTTTTTTTCTTCAACAATAAGAATCATAAGAATGAAGTGGTTGAAGGACGGGAAAATCGATTTCTATTTTTCAATTTTTCGATAAAATATTTGAATTGATGGGGTACATGTATCAATACTGAATACTCAATACAACGAATTTCGTTATGATCAGGATGACTTCAATTCGAATACTTTTTGAAAAAATTCAAAAAAAAAAATTCATTATATTGATATTTATGAAATCCAATATCAATAAACCTTTTTATTATCGATACTCTATTCACTAGGTAAATTCATTTTTTGTTCTTCCTGAATGAGTCGCGATGTAGATAATATCTATCTATATGTCCATATATTCGAATCTTATCCATATAAGAAGTATACGCAGTAACAATTAGATATATACTAGACTCATATTGGCTTATTCCTTAATTTAAATAGGACTTGAATTAAGCGTAGCCCTTTTAACTCAGTGGTAGAGTAACGCCATGGTAAGGCGTAAGTCATCGGTTCAAATCCGATAAGGGGCTTTGTACTTTGTTTACTAAAACTCCAGCAGTAGTATTCGTATTCGAAAGAAGATTTGAGATATTGTTATTATTTCCAATAATAAAATTTTTAATAAAATATTAATAAAAAAACTTAGGAATCATTGAATTCTCATCAGAAAATGGGATTTTGAATTCTAATAAGTTATTGTTATCATTCATTAGAATGAAGAATGATAATTTAGTAAATTAATTCTAGTTAGAAACTAAAATATTTAGTCTCTTTTATTTTTTATGAATAATGATATCTTCTTAAATTGTTTTTATTCGCAGATATTGCAATTTTTGATTATTCCCATACATAAAAAATGGGAAAGATAAAAAAGTAAGTGGACCTAACCTATTGAATCATAACCATATCTACTATTCTGATATTCAAATTGGATAGAGATGAAATTCGAACAGTAGATATATATCTATTTTCAAATACAAGAGAAGATCCATTTCAATTTATATTATTTCTATAAAATATGATATATCCATAGATATAGAAATCTATCAAATCATGGCTTCGCGTTTCAAACAAAATATTTCATTTTCTTTTCATATCGATGCATACGATGCATATGATATATTTCCGGCAATAAATGGATGGGAGAAAGAGACTTTCACTTACAGTCTCTTATAAATATACAAAAAATTCAATATAATATTGAATAGTCTGATAGAGAAATCAAAATCTAGACTAGATAAAGTAAATAGAAAAAAATATTCGAGATATCTTACCTCGATCCAAAAAAAGTATACTTAAAAATCTTTTTATCTCAAATAAAAGAAAATAGAACAAAGACGACAATCAAAATCAAAGAAAAATTTGAAATAGAAAGTAATAAAATATATGAACCTGCAATAGTTTCCTAGCCATAAAATTTCGAAGAATTTAGAAAACGATTTTTTTTATTTTTAATTTAATGAAAAAGATTCAAGAATAAATTGATTTGATCAAAGGAGCGAAGTATTCTGGAGATCCGCTGGTAGCGAGAGCCAGAGCGAGAAAGGGTATCATTTGTTTCGCGAACAGTTCTTAAAAAAAATTATCTATCGGATTTATGAGTCATAAGACAATTCACGATTCCTGGCTTAGGGCAGTTTGAAAAATAGAGAAAGGAATAGCCGGATTGAATTGAGTTCATGGATTTGACCTAGGTATCAATAGATCAATAAATTATTTTGATATCCGAAACCCATTAGAAAAGAAGGGACAGTCTATGATAAAAATAAAATCATATAGAAATGAGAAAAGCCTCCAAGGTCCCATTCCTAAAAATGCTAAGAGGTGCTCGGAAATGGTTTAAATAGTTGAATAGGAGGATCAGTATGACTATAGCTCTTGGTAAATTTACCAAAAATGAAAATGATTTATTTGATATTAT